GAAAAGGGATTCCAAATAGAATTCTAGTTTTTCTTTTTTTTTTTTTTCTCATTTTTGTTTGAATTCTATTTATTATTAGTTAAGTTATTAGGAATTGGTCAAAATTGACATCGATTTATATTATCTTTTCTATATTTATTTATTTCAATTTTTTATGAATATGGACATTTGTCTCTTTTTTTAGTGGTTTAGAATAGAACAAGTAATAAAATGTCTAGGAATTTCAATATCAAGTCAATTTATAGTATATAATTGGTATATTCCTTTTATTTATATTAGAATCCAATCTCGATGGAGGATTTTCTATCGAAAGAAAAGAGAAGACTAGGTCTAAGTAAGATATACGAAGGAAAGCCCCTTTTACGTTGTTGGCAATGTTTACAATGAAACTGAAATAAAATGAAACTGAAATAAGCAAATTGGTTTTTAAAGCTTTATCTTGTGCACAACTACCGCACAATACCTGCGTAAATTACTATTAGATTTGATTGGGGTTGGGTTAGTTCGAGTTTTTAACCAGACTCGTGTCATGATACAAAATTCACTCGAATTGTATATACCAAACCAAAGAAGGGTAGTATAATTAACTCGTTGATTTCGGACAAGAAAAGAGGAAAATTCCATATGCATTTTACTACGAAGAGTAATGAAGAAAAGTTGGTTTGCTTATCCACAACTGGAAAAGATAAATTGGGTCCATTGAAATCAAATTTGTTTTTGCTTTTATATTCTACTTTAAACGATTCCCATGGATGGGCTTATAGGACTGATTGTCTTTTGATGAAGCAATCAGTCAGTTAAAAAAATAACGAGGAAATTCAAATAAAAAAGGATCCATTTTTTTATTTTTGAATAGTATTATAAGGCTTTAGGGCTATACGGGCTCGAACCGTAGACCTTCTCGGTAAAACAGATCAAACTTATTATTATCAAAATGATATGAACTGTTTCAAAGACCCAACATGCATTTTTTGTGCATTGGGCTCTTTCATTAACTGATAGAAATATCAGCTAGTCCGCCATTTTTATTTTTGACAGAAAAATAAGGAGATGGCTCCATGTGCTCTGAGTCATTATGTGGATTCAGATTCAGGAACACTACCAAAGTTTTTCAAGGGGGGATTATCTTGACGTAGGTCTGCCTCTGGCCTAGATTAACCTAAGTGAAATGAAGTCTCTATCGCTCTACTTAAAAATATGAAACTTCATACACCTTAAAGTTCATAGGACGAAAAGAGATTTTTTTTGAGGCCCTGAGACTCAGCCTAGCATTGAATAGACTGGGTATTCACCTTATCAATATATCAAATCAATGATGGGGGTCTGTTTGGCACTTAATTAGCACCTAAATTGACCGAATCCTTGTCAGGCTATTTTTCTCCTCTTCCCTCAAAGTTATGGAGTAAGACATCGATTTCTCAATAAGATCAATTTTTTGATTGCATGATGCACTCCCCTGAAAAACATCGGCGCGCGTGTAAACGAGGTGCTCTACCAACTGAGCTACAGCCCTTAGTGCTTGTAATACATATTTTATTATGTAGATAATTTATTGTCAAGATGAATATTCTCAAGATGACTATTCCATGATCCAAGATCATATTGATCGGTATTGCTTCTAAGTAATATGATATTTATAATCCATCGATGGGATGAGTCCCTTTTGGTTTTCTTTGTGAAGATAAATGACCTACTTAACTCAGCGGTTAGAGTATCGCTTTCATACGGCGGGAGTCATTGGTTCAAATCCAATAGTAGGTAGAACTTATTAGATACCATTGACCGGGGTATCTAATAAGTCATTTTATTTTAGTAATATTGATTTTGTATCTTTTTGATTTATTTTCTTTTTCGTTACATCAAAATCTGATTGCGCTTGATTGTATTTACTCGGCAGAATCAAGTCAAATAAAACAACCAGGGTGTATAAATCGATGATTATTCGGACGCACCGACTGGTTATGAAATGGCATTGATAGCCTCTACTCGTGTCCTAGCCCGTCGGAGAGCTAGATTTGCCTCAATTGTTTGTCTCTTTCCTTCAGCTTTTCTCAAAGCAGCTTCCGCTATTTCAAGAGTTTGCTGAGCTTCTTGTGGATCAATGTCACCACTTTTCTCTGCATCATTTACTAAAACAGTGATCTCATTATTACCTATTCTAGCAAAACCACCCATCAAAGCCATCGTTAGCCATTGGTCATTAAGGCGTATTCTCAAAATACCTATATCTACTGCTGTGGCAATAGGAGCGTGATTTGGTAATACGCCAATTTGTCCACTATTAGTAGATAAAATGATTTCTTTCACTTCTGAATCCCAAACGATTCGATTAGGGGTCAGTACACAAAGATTTAAGGTCATTTCTTCGAATTGCTCTCCGTTTCTAAGTTAATAGCCTTCGCCGTAGCTTCATCGATGTTACCTACCAAATAAAAGGCCTGTTCAGGAAGACCGTCTAATTCTCCGGAAAGGATTAATTTAAAGCCTCTAATTGTTTCTG